GATGGAACGTTTTCTACTTTAGGAACAAGTATAAAGGATTTTATAAAAGTTTTCAAAAAAAAAAGGGATAATTGAGCGTCTCGCATTCAAGTCTTTCAAAAAGATTTTCTTAATATCGAAATATAAAATATATATATGGAAATAAATTGCGTCCAATAGGATTTGAACCTATACCAAAGGTTTAGAAGACCTCTGTCCTATCCATTAGACAATGGACGCTTTTGATTGATATTATTTAATATTTTATATTCTATATTCAATGATGAATAAATTATAATTAATAATTATAGTCTATTATTAGAGTATATATAAATAATAGATATATTTATAGTTATAAGATATATAGATATAGCGGGTAGCGGGAATCGAACCCGCATCGTTAGCTTGGAAGGCTAGGGGTTATAGTCGACGTTGATTCAGCATTTTGAACGTCTCTAATTCAAAACCGAACATGAAACTTTGGTTTCATTCGGCTCCTTTATGGAAGATGTAAAAATTCCTAGATCTAAGATGTGAATTAAATTACAAAAAATTATATCCATAACACCTATGTCAGCTCTTTGTTTGAATACATTCAAACAGATTCGCTTTCTAGATGATCCCTCTAGAAAAAAAGATGATTATGACAACCTTTCTAGTTACTTCGTTCTATATTTATATTTGAAAGGATCCTTAGGAAAAGGGTTTTGTTTCCACCGAGCTAAAATAATATGTCAATAACTCTAGTAAACTAAAGTAATCCTTTAATAGCTATACTATTTTGCTTCAATTTTTTTTTCTACAAATAAAAAAAATTGGAAGATTTAGTTACGATTAGAAATCTACTTTTCTATCTACATCCATGGATCCTTTACTCATACTCAGTCAATTGGAAGTATTGATCCAATTGAATAATTATGTTTCGCAATTTCATAAACCAATTTAAAAATTTTTAAGTAATCCTTGGATCCAAATCACGATAATTTATATTTTTCCTCCAATATGTCATTGAGAGGTAAAGGATTAAATCCTTTTAAGAAATAAAGTTTTTTTATCGGAATATGAATCAAACCGAAAAGACCCCTTAACTTTTTAAGGGGGTTACTCGAACGAATCACACTTTTACCACTAAACTATACCCGCTACAATGCAATTATTATATACAAAAGGCCTTTTGTCGAACAGGGATAATTTGGGCTAATTAAGACAGGATCATAAAAGAATCATGAAAATTATAGTGTTGACGTTTTTGTGGGGATTCAAAAATAAAAAAAATTCATAAAAATAAAAAAGTAAGAAATAAAAAAATAATAAGAAATGACGTATTGATGTTATATTCTTTTATCTAATAATAAGAATGAAAACAGCCCTTTGTCTTTTTGTTGTTGCTTTAATAGCAACCCCCCCTTTTTTATTAGAGAAACCATAGGATTCGTTGGAACAAAAAAAGGCCCGGCTAGGTACTTACCAGGCCAGGCCACGGGAATAAAAAAGGCCCTTTCGAACAAAATCAAAGCAAAGGGGTCTTCTTTTTATTTTTTCTATTGAATCTTTCGATCCCTTACTTGAACTAACTGTAATTGCTAATAAAAGTTGTAGATAGAATATAGATAAGATAAATAAAGAGAAAGAAATACTTTTTCAATCCTTATTTCATGTGTAATATAACATAGTAATTATCTTTTTCAATTGGGAGAGATGGCTGAGTGGACTAAAGCGGCGGATTGCTAATCCGTTGTACGAGTTATTCGTACCGAGGGTTCGAATCCCTCTCTTTCCGTTTTTGTTGATGACTTAATATTTGATTTCTCTTTCAAATTTCGCCAATCCTTTTTAATGTTTCCTGGTTAACCATGTGGAATAGATAAAAAATCCTAAGAAAATTTAAAAATCAAGCAATGAAAATGAAAACTCCCTTTTTTATTCTTCACGTCCAGGATTACGCCCCGGATCATTAGATAGGAATCCAAAGATAAATAGAGAAACAAAGAATATCACTACTGTGTAAACGAAAAGTTTGAGAGTAAGCATTAAACAATCTCCAAGATCTTTTTTTTGGAAAAAAAAAATGAGAAAAGAGAATAGATCCTCCATTACCAAAAATTTATTTCATACCTCCAATTAGATATTGCGGGGGATCCTAACCTTAACCTTATATCTTATATATAGGGTCTTTCAAAAGGGCAGAATGGGTAATCCGGGGTGATACAGATTTGGATTTCTCGAAGCTATCCAACCAAGACTTTCAATGTTTGAATAGAAGGTTTATAGTATAAGACTAATAAAGCATTAATTTTCTAGAATAATATTAAGGATTTCATCGAAAACTTACAGCAGCTTGCCAAACGAAGGCTAAGAGAAAAAAGAACAAAGGTATGACTGGCATAAGATCTACGATTGGATTCAAAAAAGCGTAGGCCTCGGGCAATTTTGCGAAGAAAAGACTACTCGAATAAAAGGCAGAATTAAGATAAATGCAGATCAAACTAAAGATATTAAGCATAACAGGCGTTTTGTTCTTGGAGATAATTGCATTTTGATTGAGTTAATGATATAAGGAAAATGAAGTAAAGTAAGGTATACAAAAATCCTTCTTTTTCTTTGAACCCACCCAATCAAAAATTCCCCAATTCTCAAACAAAGGAGAATAGAAGAAATAATACTTTCATAGAATATCTTAATTAAATTATATGTAATGATCAATGAATTCGGCTGAATTCTATATCTGCACGCGTAAAAATCCTAGCAAGAATCTAATCTATTCTATAAAAATTTTATATATAAAATTGCCCTGTAATTGACCAAGACCCAATACTAATATTATTCTTTATTAGTGTAGAATGTAAATATAGATGGGGCGTGGCCAAGTGGTAAGGCAACGGGTTTTGGTCCCGGTATTCGGAGGTTCGAATCCTTTCGTCCCAGGTAGATACATTGTATCAGAGTAAAAGTTTATTTTTAAAGTAACGTTATGTTTAAATGCTTAATATTGGATAGAATGTCATTCTTGTTTATTTGATAATTTTTAATGATTCTTTTATGAATCATATCTTTGTTTTTCACAACATACAGATATTACTAAATAGATTTGTTTGTCAGCAGTAACATAGGTCACACCCTAGTTGAATTCAACTAATTAAAAAATAAAGTATGGGCGGATTTTTCATAATATGTTCATTCCCTTCATATTGAAGGGGTTTAGAGCTACTTAATTTGAAGAAAAAACCTTACGTCTCATATCTTTTTAAATTTTCAACGATACATTTTATTTTGAATTACACTAATAAATAGCACTTCTTTCCTATATCTTATTCTTTATCCATTCAAATTAAACTTAAAAAAATGGGGTAGCCAAATTATTAGAATCTCTTTATTCTAAACAAGAGGAGGGTTATTACATTCAATTAATGGGATTAAGTCTCTTAAGACAAGACTAGGTTTGGGTAAACTAAAAAATTAGGAGCAAGCGCCTAATTTGGACTTGTTTGTCTTTGTCCCTAGAGAGTATCCTTTTTTATTTTTGTTCTGATTCAGCATTCCCAGAGAGTCGTGGGATAGATAGTTCTTAATTATTAACAGTAACAGGAGGTCTTCATTTAAATATATGTATATCTGTGTATGTCCGAATCTCATTAATAACGAATCAAGTTACATATGTAACGGATCCATAATAAAGACTGTAGTTCAGTCTATCTCGTAGGTACGAAAAACCCCTAATTCGTTCATCTTATCTTATTAATAAAATTCGAATCGAAAGAACAAGTACTTAAATATTCTCTTCTTTTTTATCTATCTAACACAAAAAAATAAAATGGGGTTTTTTTGTCAATCCATTTATCTGCTTTAAATCGTTGATGGTTCAATTCGAAAAGAAACAGATATTTTATTTTTTTTTTTTTTAATAAAAAGTAAAGTTAAAGTGTTGCATTCATACAATAACATACAATAATAGGTGGGGTCTTGCTAAGATTGCTTCAAAAAAATTTTTGCCATCTTTGTATTTAAAATTTTGTATAGAAGAAAAAAGGGTATAGATTAATATGTTTATGTATCGACGGAACCAATGACTATTCATGATTCCATAATTGAATCAATTCCATATGGGTTCCAAATTAGAGGAATTTTTTGTTATGGTAAAACTTCGTTTGAAACGCTGTGGTAGAAAGCAACGTGCGACTTGAAGGACACGATCCGTTGTGGATTTTTATTCTTACATCCGCCATCTTTTCTATGAATGAAGGTGCTCTTGACCCGACATCTGTTCTGTTTTCACTAGAATCCCTTTTTGTTAGATTGTAATGAATATAGTACATGATAGAGCTCGGGTAGAAAGTATGGATTCATCTTTCAGGGGGCAAGAATCTAGGGTTAATACCAATCAATAAATTGGAACAACTTTGTAATATATATCAATATATAAATTGAAAGGATCTGATTCAGTCAAGTTTTTAATTAAAAAGTAAAATTTATTGAAATTGATAAAAGTATTTCGATTCAAAGTGTATCACGCGGGAATCGAGCGTTTATATGATTCTTTGATAGAAAGAAATCACAAAAAGGGTATGTTGCTGCCATTTTGTAAGGATTAAGAAGCACCGAAGTAATGTCTAAACCCACTGATTTAAAACAAAAAAAGGATCCCAGAACAAGGAAACACCGTTTTTTCAATTGTCTCAATAACTGGATAATAATAAAGATTAAATGAGACAAGCAAGAGGGGGTTAAAGACCATTCAAAAAATTAAATAAATTGCCTAAAGATTTTTTTCTTTTAAGCTCTTTGAGAATTATCCAACTTGAGTTATGGGTACAAATGATTTTTATTTTTTCAGGAAGGAGGAAGAAAAAAATGAGTTAAATACCATTCTAATTTATTTTATCAACTCCTTTGCCATAAATTATAATTCTATACGTAGACAAAACTCCAAATCATTTTTTCTCGAGCCGTACGAGGATAAAACTTCCTATACGTTTCTAGGGGGGGTCTTGTTCATTTACTTAGATCTATCCCAATGAGCCGTCTATCGAATCGTTGCAATTGATGTTCGATCCCGAAGAGAAGGAAGAGATCTTCGGAACGTAGGTTTTTATGATCCGATAAAGAATCAAAGTTATTTAAATGTTCCTGCTATTCTATATTTCCTTGAAAAGGGCGCTCAGCCCACAGGAACTGTTCGGGATCTTTTAAAAAAGGCAGAGGTTTTTAAGTAACTTGGTCCTAATCAAACAAAATTTAATTAAGAAAATAAAGAAATAGAAAGGAATAGTAATTCTTATATAAATTTTTTATAAATTTTTGTATTTATATATATACTTTTTTGGATTCTACTCATATATATTTTTCATTGCTTCTATAAAATCTCATGTTCTAGAACGACAAAACTCGAGTTGCTTGATCCTATAAATATAAAATAAATATAAAATTATGGGAGTTCCTTCAATTGGTCGGTTTTCGTTGAAACTATACCTATAAGTAATAACCAAGGAATCCTCCCTTTTTTATTCTAGTTACTTATTATTGATTCAATCTGATATTTTTTTCTACTTGGTCTTTTTTTATTCCTCTATCTAAACTTTTTTCAGCTATGTAGTGCCAATCCAACACAAGCCCTTTTTTTAATAGTATTGAAATAAATTCCATTTATTTTGTTTTTCCATTGTATTATTTTATCAACATTTATATTGACAACAGTGTATCGAACAAATATAATTCATCGTGATAAGTAGATAAATTTTTTTTGTCCGAGCGGTTTGATTTTTACCTTATATTATTCAAATGATGGGATTCCTTGAATTGTCTTTGATATAATAAGATAAGAATAGGGGTTTTTATTTAAAAGTCGATAACATAAGAACGAAGAAGTGGTCTATAAATTTTGACATTTATCTATCTTTTTTTTTTGATTGTATTTACATAAACTTTTTATATTCGGGTTGCTAACTCAACGGTAGAGTACTCGGCTTTTAAGTGCGGCTAGGATCTTTTACACATTTGGATGAAGCGAGGGATTCGTCCATACCATCGGTAAAGTTTGGAAGACCACGACTGATCCTGAAAGGGAATGAATGGAAAAAATAGCATGTCGGATCAACAAAGAGTTCTGAGAATATTTCATTCTTTCCGAATCGGTACAAACCGTTGTGTTCTTTTTTGAAACGGAACAAAATGAATTCAATTTCAAGTTGGGTCGGATGAATAAATGGATATAGAGCCCTAATGGCTTCAATTTATTTATTAATTTATTTATTATAGGGAAAAAGCAACGAGCTTCTGTTCTTAATTTGAACGATTACCCGATCTAATTAGACGTTAAAAATGTATTAGTGCCTGATACGGGAAGGGATTATCCCATGAACGAATTCTTTATATTTTAATGAATCCTAACTATTGACATTTTCCATTATGGAATATAAATGTGTGTGTAGAAGAAACAGTATATTGATAAAAAAATTCCAAAATCAAAAGAGCGATTAGGTTGAAAAAATAAAGGATTTCTAAGTCTTTTGTTATCCTATAACGAACATAAACTTATTCGTTTAAATGGAAAAGAGAGGATAGATAATCCGTTGATAAGTTTACCTATATCCCCGAGGTATCTATTCGTTTATTACTCGAATACCTCGTTTTGACTGTATCGCACTATGTTTCATTGATAACCCCCAAAATCCTCTACCTTTAGTTCAACTAGAATTTCAAATGGAGGAATTCCAAAGATATTTAAAGCTAAATAGATCTCAACAACACTACTTCTTATATCCACTTATCTTTCAGGAGTATATTTATGCACTTGCGCACGATCATGGTTTAAATAGAAATAAATCCATTTTGTTGGAAAATGCAGGTTCTAATAAGTTCAGCTTACTAATTGTGAAACGTGCAATTCAGCGAATGTATCAGTATGAACAGAATCATTTGATTCTTTTTGCTAATGATTTTACCCAAAATACCTTTTTTGGGCGCAACAAGAATTTTAATTTTCAAATGATATCAGAAGGATTTGCAGTCATTGTAGAAATTCCGTTTTATCTCCGATTATTATCTTCGCTAGAAAAGAAAGGAATAGTTAAATCTCATAATTTACGATCAATTCATTCAATATTCCCTTTTTTAGAGGACAAATTTTCACATTTAATTTATGTGTTAGAGATACTAATACCCTACCCAGTCCATCTGGAAATATTGGTTCAAATTATTCGCTACTGGGTAAAAGACGCTTCTTCTTTACATTTATTAAGATTCTTTCTCCACGAGTATCGTATTTTGAATACTCCAAATAAAACGAGTTCTTATTTTTCAAAAATAAATCAAAGGTTTTTCTTCGTCCTATATAATTCTCATCTATGTGAATATGAATCCATCTTCGTCTTTCTTCGTAATAAATCTTCTCATTTATGCTCAACGTCTTCTGGAACCCTTCTTGAACGAATCTTTTTCTATGGAAAACTAGAACATCTTGGATTTGTAGAAGCTTTTGCTAAGGCCTTTCAGGACAATCTATGGTTGTTTAAGGACCCTTTCATG